TTATACTAATAATACAATCTTCGCAACTTGTCTATTCGAATGAAAAGACGCAGGAAAACTATTATCTTGTCACTCAAAAGATGTTCTCAAAGCCCTCCCCCAAACCACAGAACGCTGAGAAACAAAAGACTCAAATAATATAAACATAAAAAGCAACACAGAAACAAAAGAAATTAACGAACCTCAAGAAGAAACCACATTTCACTTAACAAATCTATCTGGATAATCAGAATATCGACGAGGTATTCCAGCCAAACCAAGAAAGTGTTGAGGAAAGAACGTCAAATTAACCCCCACAAATATCAAAATAAAATGAACCTTTCTTCAAACAGCATGAAAAGTTACTCCAGAAATCAACGGATACCAATACCTAAAAGCCCTAAACAAAGCAAAAACAGCCCCCATCCTCAAAACATAATGAAAATGTGCTACTACATAGTAAGTATCATGCAAAACAATATCCAAAGAAGAATTAGATAAAACAATACCAGTCAACCCCCCAACAGTAAATAAAAAAATAAACCCCAAAGCCCATATAATAGAAGACTCAGTCTTATTTACAAATCCATGAATAGTAGCTAATCAGCTAAAAACTTTAATACCTGTTGGAACAGCAATAATCATAGTAGCAGCAGTAAAATAAGCCCGAGTATCAACATCCATCCCTACAGTAAACATATGATGAGCCCACACAATAAATCCCAATACTCCAATAGAAACAATAGCATAAACTATCCCCAAATACCCAAAAACTTGTTTTTTCCCCGCATAGTGCATAACAATATGTGAAATTATACCAAAACCAGGCAAAATCAAAATATATACCTCAGGATGTCCAAAAAATCAAAACAAGTGTATATATAAAATAGGATCACCTCCCCCGACAGGATCAAAAAACGAAGTATTTAAATTACGGTCAGTAAGTAACATCGTAATAGCACCAGCTAAAACTGGTAAGGCAGCAACTAATAAAATAGCTGTTACTGTAACAGCCCAAACAAATAAAGGAATTCGTTCAGCAACTAAACCAGGAGATCGTATATTTCCAACAGTAGAAATAAAGTTAATAGCACCTAAAATTGATGAAGCACCAGCAAGATGCAAAGAGAAAATAGCTAAATCCACTGAAGCCCCAGAATGGGCAACATTCCCTGACAAGGGAGGATATACCGTCCAACCAGTACCAACACCCCTCTCCACTAATGAAGACGTTAGTAATAAAAACAAAGCTGGTACAAGAAGCCAGAATCTTAAATTATTCAACCGAGGAAAAGCCATATCAGGAACACCAATCATTAAAGGAATAAGCCAATTACCAAACCCCCCAATTATTATAGGCATTACAAAAAAGAAAATTATCATAAAAGCATGAGCTGTAACAATAACATTATACAACTGATCATCCCCCAATAACCTTCCTGGTTGACCTAACTCAGCTCGAATTAAAAGTCTTAATGCCAACCCAATCAAACCAGACCACAAAGCCAACAACAAATATAAAGTACCAATATCCTTATGATTAGTAGAACACAACCACCGCAAGTATTACTAAACTACCTCTAAACTAACTTACCCAATTAACCAATGACAAAAAACCTCAGGCGACACTGCCTCTACCCTAATAGGCATAAAAGAATGATTGACACCACAAATCTCCCTACACTGACCAAATATTACACCTGACCTTGTTAAATGAATTCCCAACTGATTAATTCGACCAGGAATAGCATCAACCTTAACCCCAACAGAAGGCAAAGTTCAAGCATGAACAACATCAGCAGACCTCACCAGAATACGTCTATCAACACCATAAGGCAACACACATCGATTATCAACCTCCAACAAACGATAATCACCACCTCTTACTTCTGATCTTCTCATTATATAAGAATTAAAACTCACGACATCACGACTATCACCATACTCATACTCTCAATATCACTGATGTCCTATGACCTTTATTCTAACCACAGGCCCTCCCACTTCATCTAATAAATACAACAACCGAACAGAAGGAATAGCTAAAATCAACAACAATAATCCAGGAACCATAGTTCAAGTGGCTTCAAGGGCTTGAGCCTCTATTATAAACCGAGAAGACAATCTTCTTTTTAACAAACATACTATTATGTAACCAACAAAAGATGAAACCAATACTAGTACAAACATAACATGATCATGAAAAAAAACTAACTCAGAACTCAAACCACTATAACCATCCTGAAACCCCAATTGACCTCAAAAGCTCATTATTACTTCTCTATTATACTTCTCACTCTAAAGAACCCTCACGCCATTCATGAACTACCCCTACAAATAACAATAACAAAAATATTAACAAAGCTAAATAACCATTAAATCACATCAAAGGACTTCCAACAACCATCACAGCAGGAAACAACAAAACAATCTCCACATCAAAAACTACAAAAATTACAGCTAGTAAGAAAAACCGCAAAGAAAAAGGAACTCGAGAAGATCCCACAGAATCAAACCCACACTCAAAAGGTCTTGACTTATCCCGACTACTATAAAAAGACACCCCAAAAACCAGCCCCACTGTCAACAAAATTAATCCCAAAAAACAAGCTAACCAAACACTCAATACTACTTTTTCCATTTTGTCCTCAACAAACAACTTAACATACTTAAGTATAGGCCACACCCTAATCAACTACACTAACAATAACCAAATAAGACCCAAAAAACATCCAAGAAAGCCCAAAAGGCACTACCATAACAAGAAAAACAAAACAACCTCTACATGTATAACTACAAAAAATACAATTCATAGGTAAAACCGCAAAGAAGAAAAACTTCGAAAATATGCCATAAAACCATAACTCACAACCAAAAGGTTTTGGCCATCCCAATCACCATAAAAAAGCACTCCAAGAGACAACCCCATTAATAAAAAAACTAAACATAACAATAAACTCAACCAAATAAACAACACCAAACATAGCCAAATATTCAACACTGCCAATCTATTTTAGTACTGACGAGAGACTAACTATTTATAAAACCACAATTTACCGTTTTTGTTTAAACTACTCATCACATTTCCTACTTTTTATATCTCTCTGACTGAGAATATTTCATTTATTTTTTTTAAAAAAAAGAAAAATAAATGAAATATTCTCAAAAAAGTTCTATACTTTAAAAAAAAGATTTGATTTGCATTCAACCATTGAACTTCATCATTCTAGAACTGCTAGTAAAGGATCCTCGGAGAATATTTGCCTTGAAACCAAAAAAAAAGTGTTCGACTCACTTATCCTTTTACAAGAAAGGTAGCCGAGCTAATATGGGGCTTCTAACCACATAAAGAGAGGTTTAACTCCTTCCATCTTTCTCCAACTAATTAAGTGTTTACAGCACATTGATTTTTCGCGTCAAAAGAGCACGAAAGTGCATTTAGCTACTTCCAAGCTTATTTTAAGCTAGAGTAATCTCAAAACATTCATTAAAACTCATTTTACTAATTTTATCTGTTTTCGCTATCGCTTTCCTCCTAATCCAAACCTTCCAAATACTCTTCATATTAGACGAGTCTTGAGCGGTAAACCAAGTTTTATGCTCTATAGAATTAGACAATACCTCCACACAACCAATAACCAGTGATCATCCAGTTATTCCAAGACCCGCTGAAACAGACTTGATTAAACCAAACACTAAACCTTAACAGCCTCTCTCTTTATTAAAAACCAATATTCCATAAATGAAATCACCCAACAAATTTCTATTCGTATTCCTTTTAATTAGAAGTACTTTCGTAGTAGCAACCTCATCTTGCTGACTTACTACCTGAGTAGGCTTAGAAATAAATATGTTAGGATACATCCCGTTCATTTTCGTAAAAGAAAGCAGAAGAGAGTCGGAAGCAGCAGTAAAATACCTAATTCCCCAATCATTAGGGTCTACGATTTATCTTCTTGCAGTTATTCCCTTAATATTTACTAACAAAGTGCAAAGCCTTGTAATGATTGCCATATGCTTAAAACTAGGAGTAGCACCATTTCATTTTTGGTTTCCCACAGTTATAGTAAACCTCCAACTTCTACCAGCCTTTATCCTCCTTACCTGACAAAAAATCACCCCCATTTTAACCATTAACTCGTTTAGTACACTTCCCCTAGAATATGTTATACCAATTGCTATAATCAGCGCCCTATGAGGCGGTATCGGAGGAATAAACCAAACTGACATTCGATTACTGCTTACATACTCCTCCATTGGTCACAATGGCTGAATACTAGCAAGCCTCTATAGAACTTACACTACTATAACTATTTATATAACCACATATATACTAATCAATATCTCAATCTACTTTCTTTTACTTAAAAAAAATACAAAATCTTGCAAACAACTCTTTTTTTATGGAGAACCAAGTAAAACCTTTATACTAGCAATCAGAATTCTTTCTTTAGGCGGATTACCCCCTTTTGCTGGCTTCTTAATAAAACTATTAGTTCTTTTGCATACAAAAGCAGAAATGATCATTATTTTTAGATTAATTATCGGAGCACTGATAAGGCTATTTTACTACTTATCTTTAACTTTTGCAACACTACTTAGAATCAGTGAAATATATTTCATTAAGCCACGAATGATTACAAAGAAATTAATATTGTTTTTTCTAGTTCAAACCCTCCCTCTCATTCTAACTCTTTTCTTTTTCTAGTAGGGTAAGCTAATTGACAAGCTGTTGGGCTCATAACCCAAAAATAGAATCTTCTTCCTACTGTCTAGTGCTAAAGATTTAAGTTAAAAAAACTAATAGCCTTCAAAGCCTTAAATGATCCAAATCAATCTTTAGAATAAGCAAGAAACTAAACGTATTATGGTTTCGACCCATACACTAGGTGTATTTTACACCCTTGCTCTAGAATATTTCATTGATGTACATAGTTAGTTACCTAAATCAAACTTCATATGGCAGTCTACACGTATTGTGCAACGACCTAATTCTAGGCTAACTTTTAAAAAGTTAGTTTAGAACATAGTTCACGGATATTTACTTTAATGTTCAAACCTTCACAACACCAATGTTTTATTTTATGTCAGCTAGGAAACTAGGCCATAGAAAATAAGTGCAATAGGGGTGGCAAAAAATGGTGCCAGCAGTCGCGGTTATACCAATACCCCAAGCTAATTTATACAATACTGGAGTAGTTTTTTACTTATAGACTACAAAATCAACTTTTAATGTAAAAAGTAAATTATAACTAAACCCTACCCAGTCATATTAAAACTACTCCAACAAACCATAACCTCAGAACTCGGATTAGATACCCGACTACTGTATGGCTCAACATATAGAAGAATACTACGAGCGAAAGCTTAAACCTCAAACAATGTGGCGGTGCTTTACTCCTCATCAGGGGATCCTGTGGCTTAATTCGATAATCCACGAAAAATCTAAGCTATTCTTGTTTACAGCTTGTGTATGGCCGTTTATGCTTGCTCGTAGAAGAAAATAAAGGAAGCAATAGGATTAATCACCCAAAAATTCAGGTGACATACAGCCAATGAAAAGCAGATCCATGGGATACAAATAAACACACTATCAAACTTAAAGCTTAGAACTTTAATGAAGGAGGACTTGAAAGTAAGGTTTAATTTTTAGCAAATAAATCTGAATAAGAAATAAAGCGCGTACAAATCGCCCGTCACTCCTGCCATAAAGCGGGATAAGTCGTAACATAGTAGGGGTAATGGAAATTGCCCCTATCACAATCCATGATGGCCGAGTACAAGGCATCGAGCTTTTAACTCGACTACAGTTAAATTACACTTCAGGATGCTCTGAGAAGCTAATAAGCATTGGTCTTGTAAATCAAAGATAAGAAAACTTCTCCAGAGTTAAAAATACCTTAGTAAAGTGGCCGAGAACAGGCAAAAGATTGTAGCTCTTTTTACGGGCCATCCCCTTTACAAGCAAAACCAAAACTTAACTTTTCATTTAACCTTAAAGAAAATCCTCACTACAAAAAGTATTTTTCTAAAAATTAATTTAACCTAATCAACCGCAAGGTACTAACATTCAGCTTTTTCAAGAAATGATAACCTCATGTCCCTCTTGCATCATGGAGAAGCAACAAAAATATATTCATATACATTCCCGAATGACTATGAGCTACTAACCCTTAAAAACCAATGTTTCATAATTGGTAAAGTAACTATTAGTAGGAGTAACAAGCCTCTCATATAGTCAGATAGCTGGTTTTTCTTCAAAAGCATCAAAGTACTAGCTTATAGGTAATCTCAACACCTAAAACTATAAAGCTTAATTTATTGGGGATTAGCTCAATAAAACTTTAAAAATATTTTACCCTTCAACTTCATCAGTAGACTTAAAAGCAGCCACCTCATAACGTTTTAGTTATCGCAATATTTTATCAAATATCTATTATATCTATTTTAACCACAAAGAAATTTAACAGAAAACTTTCTTGTTACTAAACAGGCATTCTATTAGTATTTAACGTAAGAACCATCCAATACTTTTAAAAACTTGGAACAAAATCTCTTTACAAGTCAAAAATATGCAAGGCGAACTCGGCAAATCCGTTCCATGCCTGTTTACCAAAAACATCGTCTTCTGAGAGCCTAGAATAGAAGATAATGCCTGCCCAGTGAAAACTTAAACGGCCGCGTTAGCGTGAGCGTGCTAAGGTAGCGTAATAATTAGCCTTTTAATTGAAGGCCAGTGAATGGCAAGACTAGGAACACCTTTACTTTGCATGTCAAAAAAACTTTTCATCTAAGCGAAAAAACTTAGATAATAAAGGTAGACGAAAAGACCCCGCGGAGCTTTACTTTATCTTGTACTTATCATATACCAACCCTAAATACTCAAAGTTTGATTGGGGCAATCTTGGAATAAGCAAAACTTCCAATCTTTCAAATAAGCTTATCTAAAACTTATTAAGGACCAAAAAGAAGTTACCCCGGGGATAACAGCGTAATTCAACTTGAGAGTACATATCGAAAGTTGGGTTTGCGACCTCGATGTTGGCTTAAGGATATCCACATAAGTGCAACCGCTATGAAAGGATAGTCTGTTCGACTATTATACCCTTACACGAGCTGAGTTAAGACCGGCGCAAGCTAGGTTGGTTTCTATCTCCTTTAACTAAAAATCTTCTTGATTGTACGAAAGGACCCCGAAAGTTGCATCAATAAAGCAATTTAATTAAATTAATTCTAATTTATAGAGGGTTAGTATAATAATACCATTGACTTAGAATCAGTAAATAAGTAACCCTTACCCTCTATAATATACCAGGAAAGAAGCTAAACCTACAGCAATTAGTTGTTACCTAATAGAAAGTGAGAATTTTCACCTTTCCTATCACAAAAAATAGTTTATAAAAATAAAAACTTTGGAAGTTTTAGATTTAGTCATACTAATTTTTTGAATTGAATACCCAATACGAAAAATACACCCCCTTATTAAAATCTTAAATAACTCCTTATACGATCTTCCAGCCCCAGTAAATCTTTCTATCTGATGGAATTTTGGGTCTTTACTAGGCCTATGTTTAGGCACACAAATTATCACAGGCCTATTTCTAGCTATGCACTATGACTCAAACATTGACTTAGCATTTCACTCTGTCTCTCACATCTCGCGAGATGTAAACTATGGATGACTAATACGAAGCGTTCATGCTAATGGCGCCTCTTTTTTCTTTGTCTGTATCTACCTTCATACGGGTCGAGGAATATATTATGGATCTTACCTAGCTCAAGAAACCTGAAACATCGGTATCATCTTACTTTTCCTCACTATAGCAACAGCTTTTCTAGGTTATGTACTTCCCTGAGGTCAAATGTCCTTTTGAGGAGCAACCGTAATTACAAACCTTCTCTCGGCCGTACCATATATTGGAAAAACTTTGGTTTACTGATTGTGAGGGGGATTCTCAGTTAGAAAAGCAACTCTTAGCCGATTTTTTGTGCTGCATTTTGTCCTTCCATTTATTATTATAGCCTTCGTAATAATCCACCTACTATTTTTACACCAAACTGGATCAAACAATCCTCTTGGAATTTCATCAAACGTGAACTTAATTCCATTTCACGCATATTTTACAATAAAAGATATAGTGGGTTTTATATTTCTTTTAATACTTCTCACTTTTATCTGCCTATTTTTACCAAATCTACTAACAGACCCTGAAAACTATATCCCAGCTAACCCAATAAGAACACCTGTCCACATTCAACCAGAATGGTACTTCTTATTTGCCTACGCAATCTTACGATCAATCCCTAATAAATTAGGTGGAGTCATTGCATTGCTTATATCAATTCTAATTTTAATCTTCATACCAATACTACACCAAAATACAATACGCTCTAACTACTTTTACCCAACAAGGCAAATCTTTTTTTGATTATTTCTAAGAATCTTCCTCATTCTCACCTGAATTGGCAAACAACCAGTAGAACACCCATTTATTTGAATTGGCCAAACTTTCTCTGTCTTATATTTTATGTACTTTTTAGTACACCCTGTATGCTCAAAAATATGAGACCTTCTTTTATTTTCTCCTAAGAAATAGGCACTTAAAGGAGAAATAGTTTAACGACAAAACATAACACTGAAAATGTTAAAATAACATAGTTTTTTTCCATTAACATCATATAAAAAACTATATACTATATATATATATAAATATAATACTTAAAATAAAAAAATTCTTCCGGCTAAGAAAGCCACTAGCAAAACCAGATAAATACGAGTATGAGCAAATAGACTACCACTTTGCGAAAAATAAGCCAACCTAATGCCATCTCTTAAAATACTAAACACACCCTGTCCCCCCAAAACCTCCATCCAACCTAAATCCAAACATAAATGTATTATTCTGCCTAATTTTAGTCCAATCCCAGCCAAAAAGCTACCAGATGAAAAACTTATAAATCATATCCTCAGCAAAAATCAACTTAACCCCCCAAAAAACTTCTTTTTAAACAATTTCACCAAAAAATAACTAACAAACCCATAAAACAGACCTAAAAAGGTGACAAGACTAATAACCACCTTTCCTAAAATACCAACCAACCTAAACCCATTTACATTAACCCAAACTCTCTGTAACAATCACCCCCCTATAACTGCACCAATTGACAAGATACAAATAGAAAATACTACATAACCTCTTTCAACTCTATAGCTTACTAAACTACCACTATAAGTTTGGCCAAAAACTCTCACCAATAAAATACGTAATCTATAAACTAAACTAAGTCCAGCACCTATCAACATAACCAAAATTTCTAACCCTCCGCTAAACCCTTCAAAGGCTCTTTCTAAAATCAAATCTTTAGAATAAAAGCCACTCAAAAAAGGTATTCCACATAATGCAACACTTCTAAGCACCAAACATCTTCTTCTAAACGGTAAAAGACAATTTAAGTTTCCTAAAATACGTCCATCCTGAACATCTCTACTAAAATGAATAATAGAACCAGCACATAAAAATAATAAAGCCTTAAACAAGGCATGGGTTAAAAGGTGAAACACAGCAATTAATGGAAAACCTACTCCAACAGTAAATATTATCAAACCCAACTGCCTTAAAGTTGACAAAGCAATAATTTTTTTTAGGTCAACTTCAAAACAAGCACTTAATCCAGCCATCAATAAAGTTAACGCTCCTACCTTTCTCAAAAACCACAAAACCTCCTGTGTTTCAATTAAAGTCCTATAAAATCGAATAACTAAATAAACACCAGCTGTAACCAAAGTGGATGAATGCACTAAGGCAGAAACAGGTGTTGGAGCAGCCATGGCTGCTGGCAACCAAGCAGAGAATGGAATCTGCGCTCTCTTTGTCATTGCCCCAATCACTACCAAAAAACAAATTAATACTCTAAACCTACCCGTTATCCTATACCCAATTCGTCACTCACCCCAATTTACCAAAAAACAAATTGCTAAAATCAATAAAGCATCTCCTACACGATTAGCTAATACAGTTAATATCCCGGCAGCTAAAGACTTCTTATTCTGATAATAAATAACCAAAGCAAAAGATACAATCCCTAACCCATCTCAACCTAATAAAATGGTAATTAATCTTGGAACAAAAATTAATAAATTCATAGACCCTACAAAAGCTATAATCAAAAGCATAAACCGTCCTATAAACACTTCTCTCTCTATATACGATACTCTAAATAATGATACAGAACCAGAAATTAAACACACAAAACAAGAAAAAATAACACTAGTATAATCAATCACAATTGGAAAATTTCAATCACTACTACATAATCTAAAGAATTGTCACTCAACCATATACCTATACCCTGTAAAACCAATTATATAGACCCCAAATACTCACAGAAACAAAGCAATAAGAAATAGAGAAATAGAACATAGTAAAGGGACTCTCATTTTTTTTTTATTTTTCACCTAGTGTAGCAAGGAAATCTTACTTGGAGAATAACTACTGCAACAAGTACTATATAATCTACACTTCTTAGTGACTAATAAAATTATCTTAATTCCTATCTCTTAATTTTACGTTGCTTAATACAAATAACTCTATATTATCATTTATCCCTAATCATTCAACCGAACCCTTTATGGCCTATACTCCCTCATGCTTTATCCCCCCCCCTTTATTCATTTAAAGTTATTTATTTAATTTATTTTTTTAAAAAAGAAAACGAATTATTTTATTTAAGTGAAAGCTAGTGAACTTGCGACACAAATGAATTTGAATCATTAAAAGGAATTAAAAATTCCGCTTTCAATACTGCCTTTATTGTCTTGTAGTATATACCTTATTACTGTAAACTGCAACTTTACCAAAACCTTTAGTCAAGACATCCACAATAACATTACGCCGGAAGAACGGATTACCCTGATGAGGTAAATTATAGGGCCTATGCTCCTTAATGTTTTCAAAAAGTAGTATATTCATTACAACTCGCTTACACCGAATTAAAGGTTTCAAACCCTTTTTGAGTAAGGTGGCAGAAAAGTGCTTCAGATTTAAGCTCTGATCATGAAGTTTTACTTCCCTTTCTAATAACTCAACACCTAATTTCTACTTTTATTACGTATCTATTAATCTTATTGGCTGTAGCATTTTTTACCCTATTAGAGCGAAAAGCTCTTGGGTATTTTCAAATTCGAAAAGGTCCTAATAAGCTAGGGATTATTGGCATTCCTCAACCTTTAGCAGATGCCCTAAAACTCTTTGTGAAGGAATGAATTACCCCTACATCTTCCAACTTACTTCCTTTTATTTTAACCCCAACAATTATACTTATCCTAGCTCTGAGAATATGGCAACTATTCCCATCTTTTATGATATCAACTCAACTCACACTAGGCATACTCCTGTTCTTATGTATTTCTTCATTAGCTGTTTATACAACCCTTATAGCGGGCTGATCATCAAACTCTAAATATGCACTACTCGGGGCCATTCGGGCCATGGCTCAAACAATTTCTTATGAAGTAACTATAACTTTAATAATTATTTTTTACCTGTTTCTAACCATACAAATAGATATCGTAAGAATTCGCATGATAAATACGTCTATCTGAGCAATCACCCTATTCCTTCCTTTAGGGGTTATATGGTTGGCAGTTATTCTAGCAGAAACAAACCGAGCCCCATTTGATTTCGCAGAAGGAGAATCAGAATTAGTCTCAGGATTTAACATTGAATATGGAAGAGCTGGATTTGCCTTTTTATTTATAGCAGAATACAGAAATATCCTAATAATAAGCCTTATAACTTCATGTTTACTAACAAATACATTAATAACATCAATCCCAGTAGCGATTGTATTTCTATGAGCCCGAGCAAGCCTACCACGCTACCGATATGATCTACTAATAGCCATAGCCTGAAAATCATTCTTACCTTTAAGATTAGCTATCTTGATAGCCCTAAGACCACTTCTTTTTATTCTATAAATGCTGATAGTATACATAAGTACAATTGCCTTCCAAGCAGAAAGACCACAAATGGTCAGCATAACTATAGTAATTTTATATGTAATTACACTAATGATTATTTCAACCATATGAGCATATACTATACTCTCAATAACCCTTCCTATACATCCTTTACCTCTAGGTATCATAGTCCTTCTACTAGCATTTCTTAATTGTGCCCTTATTGCCACAATTAGTCCTTGATATTCTTATATACTTTTTTTTATTTTCATTGGTGGAATATTAGTCATATTTGCTTATATTGCATCCCTCTCCCCTAATATAACCTTCTCTATTAACAGCCCTTTAATACCTCTTAGACTAACCATTTTTTCCCTCCTAAACTTTAAAAGTATAAAACTCACTTCAGATTACCAAACTAATACTAACATTAACTTTAGTGTCAAAGATACAACTCAAGCTCTAAGATCTTTATATATACAAAACGGCATTATTTGCGTAATTATTCTAGCTTGCATACTCTTGTATGCCTTAGTAGCAAGAGTTAAGATCTGTAAACCAAAAAGAGGAGCCTTACGCCCTTCATTGTAATTATACTCAGAAAAATAATATATAAGTATATTACTATAGTAGTAACATTAAACCTAACCCAGTTACTGCTAAAACAAATACTAGTAAAAATCTAATAATATAACAAATATACTCCTCGACTATAATTACACCTCGCACTCACAAAGGACACTGTCCATGCTGTGTAATTGAATATAAATACCAAGAATAAAATCCTCTTAAAAAGGTCATAATTCCTCTAAACAAAGCAAATATTATAGAATAACTCAAAATAGAAATTCCCAGCATTAATTCACCTCATAAATTCAAGGAAGGAGGAGCAGCTATATTGATAGCACACATCAAAAATCAACACAAAGCAACCTTAGGAATCAAAACCAATCCACCCTTAATTAAATATAAACTTCGAGTATTATAAAACTTATAACTTTCACTAGCCAAGAAAAATATTCCAGAAGAACATAAACCATGTGCAACTATCATTAATAAACCGCCAAACCACCCCCATTCTGTGTTAGAGTAAATACCCCCTAAAACCAATCTCATATGCCCAACAGATGAATAAGCCACCAAAGCCTTTACATCATTTTGAGAAAAACACACTATCCTAGCAAGGACCCCACCGCCTAACCCCACACAAAAAATGACAGAAATAGTTAAAGCCCTATATAACCCAAAAGTATAAAAAACTCGAATCAACCCATAACCACCCAACTTAAGTAAAACACCAGCTAAAACTATAGACCCAGCCACTGGTGCTTCTACATGAGCTTTCGGTAACCACAAATGAAACCCATAAACCGGTAACTTTACCAAAAAGGCCAAAGAAACACAAAGAGTTCCAAGTCAACTTCACTCAAAACTTAAAAATTTTCACCCTCAAAAAACAGACCCACCTTTAACTAAAACTATAATAATCACAATTAAAAGAGGAAGAGAAGCACTAACCGTATATAATAATATATACTTCCCAGCCTGCAACCGCTCTGGTTGATACCCTCAACCTAAAATAATCAATAAAATCGGAATTAAGCTAAACTCAAACATAATATAAAAATTAAGCAAAGTACTAACCCTAAAACACAACACAAGAACCATAGTCAACACTAAAATACCGAATACAAATTCAACAGACTTATTACCTAATTTCTCTACATCACGAACTCTCCTTAATACCCTCAAACCAGAAACCAAAGTAGTTAAAGAAATTAACCTAGAAGAAAAATTATCGATCACTAAAAACTCACCTCAACACCCTGCCAACCCAAGAGGACTATAACAGAAACTCAAACTCACTAAATACAATAGAATACAACCTCACAAAACACTTCACCAAAAAATTCTACACTTTAACCCCCCTACTAGCATAAGTAAAACCATAATAGTTCCCAAACTAAAAATGACTTAAAACCATCCTAGCCACGTAATCACTTCCAGCCCTTCGAACTAAAGAAACTAACAGACTTAATCCTAACGCAGCCTCACAAACCCTAATAGCTAGGAAAACTAAGCATACATATCTAAACGAACCCTGAAAATAGACTAAGCTAAAAATTAGAATATAACAACCTAAAGTAAAAATTTCCAACCTTAATAAAACTCCAAAAAAACTTTTTCGCTGAGTAACTAAACACACTATACCTAATAGAATCCCAATAACCCCTACACCCTTAAGAGGAATAAATCACATTTATTTACTTTTTCCAAACCCTCACTTTATACTATTTTTTTTTCAATCTTCTCTAGACCTCCCCTTTATCTGATCCTTACCTAATATAAAATTATTTTTACTACTAACACGCTTAACATCATACTTTCCATCAACCAACCACCATATCAACACAGCAAAAAAAACTAAACAAACCAAGAACACTCTAATTACTATAACTCATGACATTGGACTTAATTGAGGCATAAAAGAATACCACACAGGCAACTCGAGTTCGACAAACTCAAATTATACTTTAACTAATTCTTTTAACCCTTCATAGGATGATCAGAAGAATACAAACCAATTAAAAGCACAAAAACATATGCCTGCAAGAATCTAACAGCAAATTCAAAAAGCACATAACCAAAGATTACTAAGGCCCCTAAAAATCTACCAACGAACGAAATCTCATAAAAAAACCCCACAACATATTCACCAATAACATGCAACATCAAATGCCCTATCGTAATATTTGCAGCCAATCGAACACCTAAAGTAACTGGACGAATTAAAATTCTAACCCTTTCAATTACTACTAACAAAGGAATAAGAAAAATAGGCCTTCCAACAGGAACCAAATGACTTGCTCTCTTTTTTCAAGAATATACTCAACCGCTAAGTACTAAACAAAATCAAATTATTCTAGCTAATACAAGAGTCAAAGACAAATGTCTAGTAGGACTAAATAAATTTGGAACCATCCCAGAAATGTTTACAATAAAAACTAATCCAAATAAAGATACTTGCCCCAATGCAAAACCACCAAAAAATCTCCCAGAACAACTTTTTACCAAAGCTAATACCACATTAGCCAAAGTAAAAAACATAACGTTAATACTAGAAACCCTTACTCATACACCTGTAAAGACAATAAATAAACCTATAAACCCACTCAACCACACAAGACCTCTAACCCTAAAATTAGAGTATGTACCAGCATCTAAGGAGGAAAAAATATCTATCAACATTCTAAGTCTTAATTTCTAAGAACCTCATCAATAAATACACAAATATAAAAAAATCCATACCACATCAACAAAATGCCAATATCAAGCAGCAGCCTCAAAACCAAAATGATGGGTAACAGAAAAATGATGAAAATAACATCGAACTGTACACACAGCCAAAAAAGCCCTCCCAATTAAAACATGCAACCCATGAAACCCAGTCATTACAAAAAATGTAGAACCATAGACCCTATCCGCAACCCTAAAAGAAGCCTCCTGATACTCACCTCATTGAAGCATAGTGAAATACAAACCTAATAATACAGTTAATAACAGCCCATACAAAGCCTCCTCACGACTCCCTATTATCAACCCATGATGAGCCCAAGTAACTCTAACCCCAGAACCTAGCAGAACAGCCGTATTTAATAAAGGAACTTTAAACGGATTTAATGGTATAACACCAATAGGAGGTCAAACACAACCTAATTCTACAGCAGGAACAAGCCTTCTATGAAAAAATCTTCAAAAAAAAGCGAAAAAGAAACAAACTTCAGAAAAAATAAATAAAACTATTCCTCATCGAAGGTTTATACTAACACACCTAGTATGATATCCTTGGTAAGTACCTTCACGAATTACATCTCGCCATCACTGTACCATAGTTAATAAAATTACCAAAATACCAACAAATATTAAAGTCATCCCATTTCCATGAAATCAACTCACTAATCCAACCGTTAAAAATAACGCCCCTCTCGCAGCAGTAAAAGGCCACGGACTAAACTCAACTAAATGAAAAGGACTACGCAACATTTACTTTTATTAGGGTTTACCTAA